GGAGGGCCATCATTGAAATAATCTTTTTTTTTTTTCAAACCTCAGGGTCCGGCTCAAGATAATTTACTTAGGGAATATCCAACTAGGCCGATATGGTACTGGAAAAAATTATGATATTTGATATTAGAAGGTTGGTTGTAAAAAAAGGAAAGAGATCGAAAAGATCTTTTTGCTAAAAACCCCTTTCGTCCACTCCCCCCCTCAATGAATATTAGATTTCTATCGCATTATTCAAATTAAAAAAAAAAATCGCGAACAGATTCCCGTTTCAGTTGATTTTATTCAACGATTGACCAAACGAAAATAGTAATATAATAAATAACAAATGGCATGAACTTAGATCAATCTAATAATGATATTTATATGCAACGATTTGATTTGGACTAACCAATTTGTTTGTCCATTTAAATTGGATCCGGCGGAATAATGATAAAGAAGGGGAGGGGGAAAAGAGTTTCCAAAAAACAGAATTCATAAAAATGGGTTGGTTCGGATAGGTTAGGTATATGGAATTGAATGGCTATAAATAAGTAAACTCCTGTAGATGTTTCGACAATTGATTCTCGAATTCGATTGAATCTAAGATGGGTGCTTGGTTTACGTTATGGAATAAAGGCATGTATATGTGATATTAGATATTGACTGGATATATATGAAATAAGGCTATATTTCATTTGTCCTACTTCTATGAATTTAGATGGGGATTCGAATATAAGCCCTTCCCTTTCTGTCTCTTTTTGACTGTGAATTGAATGAATAAACAAATGAAATTAAGAGAAACATGGAAGAATGCAATTCACAGTTTGGAACCAAGAAATGAAGAAGGAAAGTTGTATGTATTCACAAAGACTTTGTGGATAGAAACTAAAAAAGAGATATTGAAGTAGTTCAGACGATTCAATAACAAAAATACTATTATTTCTATTTCTTCAACTACTTTAACTCGAAGTAACTAGGAACTTCGATAGGATGAATCCTAGTGACGGAATAATTAAGTAATAATTCGTTGGTTGGTTGTATCATTAACTATTTCTTTTTTTATTTTTTTGGTACGAGGGAATTTATCATGAATCCACTGATTTCTGCCGCTTCCGTTATTGCTGCTGGATTGGCTGTAGGGCTTGCTTCTATTGGACCTGGGGTTGGTCAAGGAACTGCTGCGGGTCAAGCCGTAGAGGGTATCGCGAGACAGCCCGAGGCAGAGGGAAAAATACGAGGTACTCTATTGCTCAGTCTAGCTTTTATGGAAGCTTTAACAATTTATGGACTGGTTGTAGCATTAGCACTTTTGTTTGCGAATCCTTTTGTTTAATCTTATAAATATAAAAATTATTGCCTTGGATTTGTCATTTGCTTTTTCGAATTATAGCAAGATTTCACTCCTACAATTACTTATTCGTTGACAAAATAACCCACGGGAAGGGCTGATTTGCGGATGAGGAGTTGGTATACCGACTCGCTTTCATCCTTTCCCGCCCGGAGTCCAAGGGAAACTAAGTCTTGGTAGTTCATATAACTCGAATACTTTTCAAAATAAATAGGAAAAAGGAAACTAAAAGAATAAATAAAAACGAGGGGCGAAGTGATACAAAAAGAACTCTAGTCAATTTTGTAGTCTATCTATAAAAGGAGATCCTATGAAAAATGTAACCGATTCTTTCCTTTCTTTGGGCCACTGGCCATTTGCCGGGAGTTTCGGGTTTTTTAATACCGATATTTTATCAACAAATCTAATAAATCTAAGTGTAGTGCTTGGTGTATTGATCTTCTTTGGAAAGGGAGTGTGTGCGAGTTGTTTATTTCAAGAATAGGCTGGATCCAACCAGCTGTACCCCCCTTTCGTTATAACTAGGAAAGAAAGGAAAAAGAAAGGTACATGATCTCGCGAATTACTTCGGAATAAATTAAGAAATTCTATGTAAGAATCATAGCATTTCGTGATTCGTTGGTAAAACCCCTTTGATTCTCTACCAACCAATAATGTAGGACCATTAACATGGTTAAAGCAAACTGTTTGAAGTTTAGATGCAGCATGGTAGTCTTTCTACCACTATGTTAATATAGAGATAGTTTAAAATAAATATTTTATCGATAGAGAACACTCCTATCGATATGAAACGCTTATTGTAAAAATGAAAAAGATGGGCATTTTGCCCCCTTTATCCAATGCTGAATCGACGACCTATGTGTTATGTATAAATAATAAATTTTTGGATTTGAAGAAAAGAAAAAAAGCAACAACTTTGCTGACAATTACATATTTTTGTCAGAAAGAGTCCTCTCAATATCTTAGCATTAGTTTAGATATTTGTTGAATATGAACAAAGAAGAGAGGATAGGCCCGTCATTACATTTATCAAAAGGTATGAGACTTTATTCTAATTCTAAGTAATTGGGCGTGAGAGCCAAATGAATCGAAAGATTCATATTTGGTTCGGGAAGGGATTATGTAAGCTTTGAAATTAATGGAAAGATAATCTACTTTCATTAAGTGATTTAT